TGGGACCAAGACAAAAAGGGTTCTTCCATCGAAGAGGTCTGTGCTTCCTTTGTTGAAGAAAGTACAAATGGTTAGATTCGAGATTTCCAAAGAATCGACTAAATCAAATCCCATATTTCGTATATACGAAAAAGGAATGATCCGTCAGGTTCAGGATTGGTCTCTGATAATGGTTCAGATCGCACCAACATCAATCCGTTTTATTCCATTTATGTCAAGGCAAGAGTTCAACAATCACTTAGCCAAAATCAAGGAACTATTCGTACGTTCTTGGATCGAAATAAAGAATCCCAATCTTAAATGGTTTTGTCATCATCTAATTGTTTTCGAATGGGTCCATTCAACGATGAAAAATATCACAATGTGCAAAAACAATCAATTAAAACTCAAAAAGATCCTCAAATTCCAATTAGGAATTCGTTGGGACCCTTGGGAACAGTCCTTGAAATTGCGAATTTTTATTCATTTTACTATTAAAAAACTCATAATCAGATCTCGGTACCTAAATATTTGTAACTTGACAATTAAAAACAGACCTTTCAAGTACTTAAATATTATTAAATGGATGAAAATCGGAGAATTTATAATCCTGATCCATACAGTAAGATCGTTTAAAATCCATTTAATTAGAATTGGTATTTTCTCCATCATAATTATTGTGAGGAAATGCCCACAAAAATTAGGCTTGGGCAGTTTCTTTGTGAAAATGTATGTAAAGCCAAAAAAAGGACCACACCTAAAATCTGGTCAAGTTTTAATTGTTCAAGTTGACTCTGTAGTAATAAGATCAGCTAAGCCTTATTTGGCTACTCCAGGAGCAACTGTTCATGGGCATTATGGAGAAACCCTTTACGAAGGAGATACATTAGTTACATTTATATATGAAAAATCGAGATCTGGTGATATAACGCAGGGTCTGCCAAAAGTAGAACAAGTGTTAGAAGTCCGTTCGATTGATTCAATATCGATGAACCTCGAAAAGAGAGTTGAGGGTTGGAACGCGCGTATAACAAAAATTCTTGGAATTCCTTGGGGATTCTTGATTGGTGCTGAGCTAACTATCGTGCAAAGTCGTATCTCTTTGGTTAATAAGATACAAAAGGTTTATCGATCTCAGGGGGTGCAGATCCATAATAGGCATATAGAAATTATTGTACGTCAAATAACATCAAAAGTGTTGATTTCAGAAGATGGAATGTCTAATGTTTTTTTTGCCCGGCGAACTGGTTGGATTGTTACGAGCGGAGCGAACAGGGCGTGCTTTGGAAGAAGGGATTTGTTATCGAGCTATCTTATTGGGAATAACAAGAGCATCTCTGAATACTCAAAGTTTTATATCTCAAGCAAGTTTTCAAGAAACCGCTCGAGTTTTAGCAAAAGCTGCTCTCCGGGGTCGTATCGATTGGTTGAAAGGCCTGAAAGAGAACGTTGTTCTGGGGGGGGATGGTACCCGTTGGTACCGGATTCAAAGGATTGGTACCCTCTTCAAGGCAGCATAACAACATTCTTTTGGAAACACAAAAAAAGAATTTATTCGGGGGGGAAATGGGAGATATTTTCTTACACCACAGAGAATTATTTGACTCTTGCATTTCAAAGACTTTACATGATTCATCAGAACAATCACTTAGAGGATTTAATGAGTGCTAAGAGCAGATTCTTTTAACTATTTGTGTTGTGGTCATTTGATTTCTTAATGGTAATAAAAGAAAGATAATAACGAATAGAAAGAAATGAATGGCCTGGATCGTGTATCAATGGCCAATCTCTGGTAGAAGAGAAGGTTCCATCGGAACAATTATTTATTTCAGGGCACCTCGTCTCTTTAAAAAAAAAGAGGAAGTGGGGAGAGAAATGAAATGGCAAGAAGATATTGGAATATCAATTTGGAAGAGATGATGGAAGCAGGAATTCATTTTGGTCATGGTACTAGGAAATGGAATCCTAGAATGGCACCTTATATCTCTGCAAAGCATAAAGGTATTCATATTACAAATCTGACTAGGACTGCTCGTTTTTTATCAGAAGCTTGTGATTTAGTTTTTGATGCAGCAAGCAGGGGAAAACAATTCTTAATTGTTGGTACCAAAAATAAAGCAGCTGATTCAGTAGCGCGAGCTGCAATAAGGGCTCGGTGCCATTATGTTAATAAAAAAATGGCTCGGTGGTATGTTAACGAATTGGGCCACTACGGAAACGAGACTTCAGAAGTTCAGGGATTTGAGAACGGAACAAAAGTCGGGGAGACTCAACCGCCTCCCCAAAAGAGATGCAGCTATGTTGAAGAGACAATTATCACGCTTGCAAACGTATCTGGGCGGGATAAAATATATGACGGGGTTACCAGATATTGTAATCATCGTTGGTCAGCAAGAAGAATATACGGCTCTTCGAGAATGTACCACTTTAGGAATTCCAACAATTTGTTTAATCGATACAAACTGAGACCCCGATCTCGCAGATATTTCGATTCCAGCAAACGAAGATGCTATAGCTTCAA